ATTGAAAATACCAGTGAAAGTGAAGATCCGAATATAAATGATATGAAGAAAAATATTCATAGTTGGGGTGGTCGTGACAATTCTAATTACAGTAATGTTGATCATTTATTCGGCGTCAAGGAAATTCGGAATTTCATCTCTGATGAAACTTTTTTAGTTAGGGATAGTAATGGGAACAGTTATTCCATATATTTTGATATTGAAAATCATATTTTCGAGATTGACAATGGTCATTCTTTTCAGAGTGAACTAGAAAGTTCTTTTTATAGTTATCGGAATTCTAGTTATCTGAATAATGGATCTAACAGTGACGATCCCCACTATGATCATTACATGTATGATACTCAATATAGTTGGAATAATCACATTAATAGTTGCATTGACAATTATCTTCAGTCTCAAATCTTTATTGAGACTGACATTGTAAGTGGTAGTGACAATTACAGTAACAGTTACATTTATAGTTCCATTTGTGGTGAGATTGAGGGTTCCGGTATAAGAACTAGCACGAATGGTAGTGATTTAACTATAAGAGAAAGTTCTAATGATCTGGATGTAACTCAAAAATACAGGCATTTGTGGGTTCAATGTGAAAATTGTTATGGATTAAATTATAAGAAATTTTTTAAATCAAAAATGAATCTTTGTGAACAATGTGGATATCATTTGAAAATGAGTAGTTCAGAGAGAATCGAACTTTTGATCGATCCGGGTACTTGGGATCCTATGGATGAAGACATGGTTTCTCTGGATCCCATTGAATTTCATTCGGAGGAGGAGCCTTATAAAGATCGTATCGATTCTTATCAAAGAAAGACAGGATTAACTGAGGCCGTTCAAACAGGCATAGGCCAACTAAACAGTATTCCCGTAGCAATCGGGGTTATGGATTTTCAGTTTATGGGGGGTAGTATGGGATCCGTGGTCGGGGAGAAAATCACCCGTTTGATTGAGTACGCTACTAAAAAATTTCTACCTCTTATTATAGTGTGTGCTTCCGGGGGGGCACGCATGCAAGAAGGAAGTTTGAGCTTGATGCAAATGGCTAAAATATCTTCTGCTTTATATGATTATCAATCAAAAAAAAAGTTATTCTATGTACCAATCCTTACATCTCCTACTACAGGTGGGGTGACTGCTAGTTTTGGTATGTTGGGGGATATCATTATTGCCGAACCCAATGCTTACATTGCATTTGCGGGTAAAAGAGTAATTGAACAAACATTGAATAAAACAGTACCTGAAGGTTCACAAGCGGCTGAATATTTATTCCAGAAGGGCTTATTCGATCTAATCGTACCACGTAATCCTTTAAAAAGCGTTCTGAGTGAGTTATTTCAGCTCCACGCTTTCTTTCCTTTGAATCAAAATTCAATTAAAGAGCATTAAGTTCCATTTTTTTATTTGTAGCAAACAAGTAGTTAGTTTATCGGAATCCAAATAAAAATAAGACGAACGGGGTTTCTTTGTTGACATAAGATCTAATTGTAGAAAGAATCAAAAGTTAAAGTTGCGGATAACTCTTTTTTTCTATATTTATATTCCTGATTACTAATTAAGATTAAGAAGCCTCAGATAAAAGAGTGAATTCTTCTTTTCGTGAAATTAGGAAACTAAAAAAAATGACCTCTTCCCGTCTTACGTCCGTATATATAATTCAAATATAGAAAATGAAAATATAGATATAGAGTTTTTCTCTTTCTATATCTCCCGCGAATCCCATTTTGATTAAGAATCCCTTTTGGGTCGGATTCTAACGAATCTTTCGATAATTTGTAAGAAACTTTTTCTTTATTAAATTAGTAGAAGACAAGAGTAAAAGACGAAGAAAAAAAAAGAATATAATAATATAATAAAGGCGATTATCATATATATCTTTTACATATCTTTCATATAGAAAGATGAATAAGTCCATTATATACTCACTTAGATATATACTTAGATCTATACTAATTAAAATTCGAATTTCATAAATATTAATTAATAATAATTACAATTCTTAATTATAATTATTATAAGATATCTTTATAACTAAAAATAACAGGTACAAATAGTAAATCGAGGTATCCATTCTATGACAACTTTCGACTTTCCCTCTGTGTTGGTGCCTTTAGTAGGCCTAGTATTTCCGGCAATGGCAATGGCTTCTTTATCTCTTCATGTTCAAAAGAATAAGACTGTTTAGATCTGATGGGCCCAACTCTCATCCATTTTTTTTTCAAAACTTAGACTTGTATCATAACACAGATTTTTATTTAGTGGAATATGGTATAACATGCGGTTTTCGCCGAACATAAAGGAGAGGCTCTTATGCTTATGCCTGTACAAAGATGATATATGGGTAAAGGAATTCTATCTATTTGAAAATATATCAGGATCGACGGATGGCTGAAATGTAAAGTCGGTGTATCTATATGTATATCGATGGGATCATACGAAGGGTATGTTATGTTATTATTTTAAATCTAACCAATTTGATGAATTACTCTTAAAGGTTCAC